TAAAAAGTCATAGCAAACCCCGTAGCCACTTGGACCAAAAAACAAGTAAGCGTAATTCCCCCTAGACAATAAAATATGTTGACATGAGGAGGAACATATTTACTAGTTATATCATCCGCAATCGCCTGAATCTCGAGACGTTCTTCAAACCAATCATAAACTTTATTGAGATAGGTCGGACTCCCCCTCCGAGAACCGTATATGAGACTTTCATCTCGTACAGCTCAAGCAAAACACCCAAATACTAGTTGGAACGAATATGGAATAGAAAGTTTGAACCTTATTAATCTCTGATTCAATCTTCTTTGCAGATATGAAAGAAGAAAATCCGAAAGCTCTTCTTTGTGGCAATAATACCAAAATATCAAGTTAGCTCAGCCGTCTTTATCTTGATCCTTACAGGCCTCTTGAATCCTCTCTTTCCCTATTTCTTTTTCTTTGATTTATTTTTTGGATGGAATGTGGCTTTTCTTATTTGTTTTCTTTATTATGATTATGATTATTGCTTATTGATAGGAATTCTCTTGTTAAGACCCTATAGAATCAATTCAAACCTCAGATTCATACTAGAACCACGATGATTCAATAAAAGTCCTAAACCCAAGGATTCCTTGAGTAAGAACCATTGGATCATCACTTATTCCACCAATAAAATAATAGATAGAATGACTAAAAAAGACAAAGAAAGGTATGTCTTTTTCTTTTAGTCAAAACATAAAGAGGAGGTTGAAAGAAGAAAAAGACTTCGAGTTCTAATTCTATCTAAATATGCATTCTTTTCAAATTTTTTGGCGTCCGGCTGCGAGGTCTGAATATTTAATTATGAATCATAGTTCGAATATTTCTGAATCTATTTTTTTCATATATTCCGTGTTCCGGATACTAGAATCAATATCCGACGAAGTAGAACCATCTCGATCAAGATGACAGACTTACCTTCTGTACTATCAATAGGATCAATTCTAACAAGTCACACACTCATATTCCAGAAATACAGAAACAAAGAGATTCCGCGGTCGAACTACCAAAATAGAATGAGCTAGAAATCCGAGCTCTAAATGATTCATTTTGGATTCAAAAGCTAGGACTTTGCGGTCCTTATAGATCTAATTCATAGAAATTCCATCCAATAAAACGGAAGAATTATAAATCTCCAAAATAATAGATAGAAATATTGCAAATAGAGCCATTGCAACTCCCATCAACGGAGTCGTTCCCCATCCAGGAGCTACTTTGCCGTATTCCGAATTCAATGGTTTCAATAAACTCCCTACATTAGTTCGTCTTGGACGAGATCGAGAATCGTTCTCAACAGTTTGTGTAGCCATAAATCCTATTATATTCATTGAAATCTGTTGACTTTGTATACCATTTCGTTGTAAATAGACGATCTTATCATAGATCCATCCATTGGGGTCTTGAAATGAAATCATAGAATAATGGAAGCAGCAACCCTACTCGCCATCTTTATATCTGGTTTACTTGTAAGTTTTACTGGGTACGCCTTATATACCGCTTTTGGGCAACCTTCTCAACAACTAAGAGATCCCTTCGAGGAACATGGGGACTAGTTGAAGTAATGAGCCTACCAATATCGGAGGCTCATTACTTCAATTGAGATAGTGAAAAATCATTTCACCTTTTTCGTTGGAACTTTGGGTGGTTCTCTAAAAAAGATAGCAAAAAAGATGATCCCTAGAGTCGAGACTAAGAGGAATGTATAAACCAATGCTTCCATAAATTCGATCGTGAGTTACAATTATAGCTTCCATACCTGTTTCTTTTTTCTTTTTTTTTTTGGCCCCCTCTCCCAGATAAAGAAAGAGCAAGAGTCAAAAGGGGGGTGATTCAAATTCAGATTTCTTTGGTACCCTATAGCCAAATCCAATCACAAAAAGAAATCCTAAAGTCGAAAGAGACCAAAGCAATGCTGTATCAGACTACCTGCCTTCTTGTAGTTGGATCTCCAAGTTTTTGGAATGCTCCAAATTCTACTTGAGCATCCAAATCTGGATCAATACCAGCAAAAACATCTCTAAACAAGGTTCTAGCACCATGCCAAATGTGTCCAAAGAAGAAGAGCAAAGCAAATGAAGCATGTCCAAAAGTAAACCAACCCCTTGGACTGCTACGAAAAACACCATCGGATTTCAAAGTAGCACGATCTAACTCAAAAATTTCACCCAATTGAGCGCGTCTAGCATATTTTTTCACAGTGGCAGGGTCGCTATAACTGACTCCGTTGAGTTCGCCACCGTAGAACTCAAGAGTGACACCTACTTGTTCGACACTATACTTCGATTCGGCTCTTCGAAAAGGAACATCGGCTCTAACAATTCCGTCGCCGTCTACCAAAACGACCGGAAATGTTTCAAAAAAGGTAGGCATACGACGTACAAAAAGTTCACGTCCTTCTTTATCTCTAAAAATAGGATGCCCTAACCATCCAATCGCTATTCCATCTCCGTTATCCATTGAGCCCGCCCTGAATAATCCCCCTTTTGCCGGATTATTACCGATGTAATCATAAAAAGCCAATTTTTCGGGAATTTTAGACCAAGCTTCTGATAAACTTTGGTTTTCGGCTAGCCCAGCACTAACCCTTCGGTATATCTCTTGCTGAAAGTACCCCTGATCCCATTGATAACGAGTAGGCCCAAACAATTCAATCGGAGTCGTTGCTGAACCATACCACATAGTTCCGGCAACAACAAAAGCTGCAAAAAAGACAGCAGCAATACTACTGGAAAGGACGGTTTCAATATTGCCCATACGCAATCCTTTGTATAGGCGTTGGGGTGGGCGGACGCTAAGATGGAATAGGCCCGCTAATATACCCAATGCCCCTGCTGCAATATGATGAGAGGCTATTCCTCCCGGAACAAAAGGATCAAAACCTTCCACACCCCATGCTGGATTTACAGATTGAACTTTTCCCGTCAGTCCATAAGGATCAGACACCCATATTCCAGGACCATACAAGCCTGTTACATGAAATGCACCAAAACCAAAGCACGCCACTCCTGCGAGAAATAAATGAATTCCAAAGATTTTGGGTAAATCCAAAGAAGGTTTTCCTGTACGTTCATCACAAAATATTTCTAGATCCCAATATACCCAATGCCAGATAGCTGCCAAGAAGCACAAGCCAGAAAACACAATATGTGCCCCGGCCACACCTTCGTAACTCCAAATACCCGAATTTGTTATAGTCCCTCCTGTGATACTCCAACCACCCCACGAATTGGTTATTCCTAAACGAGTCATGAATGGTATAACGAACATACCCTGTCTCCACATTGGATCAAGAACGGGGTCAGAGGGATCAAAAACTGCTAATTCATACAGAGCCATAGAACCGGCCCAACCCGCAACCAGAGCTGTATGCATTATATGGACAGAAAGCAGGCGACCGGGATCATTCAATACAACGGTATGAACACGATACCAAGGCAAACCCATGGAAATACCCCTTTATTATCAAAGAAAAAAAGACACTATGTAACTTTATTGCATTGGAAAAGGCTAGACTGTGTTATGGACCTCCCCTCTTCAGTGGATTATTTCCGCGCAAGGATTCATATTTGTTTGATTCTGTTAGTAATAATAATAAAATAATGGAACAATTCCGCTCGTAGGAACAAAGAGAAGCAGATTTATTCTATACTCAATAAGTACCAATATGCAATGGGGGGTTGATACCCTTTTCGATCAGTGAATGCGTCCATACTTCTTCATCATTAGAAAGGCCTATTTGTAAGAATTTCCCTTACTTATTCTGTCTTTCTTTATGAATTTTTCGAATCCATGGATAAAATACTATAAAGTACAATATTAGAAAGACAATAAACCTATTGTTATGTTTCCACATCAAAGTGAAATCTAGTACTTAGTTCTTTTTTGTTTTATTTAATGCCTATTGGTGTTCCGAAAATACCCTATCTAATTCCCGGAGAGGAAGAAGGGACTTGGGTTGACATATAGTGCGACTTGTCAGGTCTATTGGGTCATATGGGATTTCCCCGTTCTCTCCCCGCGCGAGATATCCTCTGTTTCACCCAAGAAAGATAAATGGAATCATCTAAAATTTGGAGCGTGAAGTGCAATTAGATCCATTCTGGGGGGATTCAAACTACTATTATCAATTAGAATCATTTATGGTTAGCTTGGTTGGACTAATAAAATGAAGTATCCAAGCTCCGTTTAGAAAAAACCCAATTAGTAATAGATCTATGATTCCTACTTAATATCAATAATATCATAAACGATTTCTAGTTGTAAAGAGACCCTCTTTTTAAATGTAAAGAGAAAGGACCTCAAACTCTAGAATCAATCGCCTAATCTGCCTGAATACATCAAAGATTTGGCAAAAGATATGAATTGATGAAAGGGGGAAGTCATAACAAAAAAGTGGTAATGGGAGCATTTGTCCTATATGTGCAAATCGCAATCGGGCGGATCTTTACCCGGAGTAGAGCATAAACCTAAAAAGATTAAGGAGGCCCATTCAGCAACAAGAAAATAACATTGTGATTTGGATTGGATCTCGATGAAATAATATATCAATGAGAAGTTAATTCGATAGATAAGTTTAGTGACTTTTTTAGATTCTAGGGAAAGGTGTTCAAAGCCAAACCCGCCTTTATTGAAAAATAAAAGCCATTTTTGTTAGAAGTCAGAAAGAGCCCGCTATGAAAAAAGAAAGAAGATTGCAATCTACACATTGATTCTTTTTTTCACCATTTTTTTTTTCGCCATATGCGTTAAAAGGCGCCCGTATGGTTCTTTAGGGACCCAATTTTACCCTAAACAACGGACTTTATCGAAACAGAGTGCTTTTTTTAGGCCAGCCGATTGAGAGGGAGGTCGCAAATCAACTTATAGGTATTATAGCATTTCTCTCTATCGATGATAGTCGCCGAGATCATTATTTGTTTATAAACTCTCCCGGCGGATCATTAATAGGTGGAATAGGTATTTATGATATGATGCAAGGTGTG